AGCTTCTTTCGTAACTCCCGGAATTTCTTCGTAGTGACTCCGTTCCATGCCTCATTTCATAGGGAAGCCCAAAGTGGCTCTATTTCATTCTATTTCACTTCCTAGCACTTCCTATCATTTAATATCCATCCCTTTGGTCTTATTTACATAAGAGATGTCATTTATAGTCTATCTCTTTCTATATATGGAAAGTCAAGAAATTCTCATCGAAACATCGAGAAATTGTGCATATAGAAAACTCTAAAGAAAGAAAAAAAGGAGACCCATGCCATGATTTTCAAATCTTTTCTACCTTTTCTACTTAGTAGTCTAAGTTTCTCGATGAGGATAATTAATTCGGTCGTTGTGGTCGGACTCTATTATGGATTTCTGACCACATTCTCCATAGGTCCCTCTTAGATCTTCTTTCTCCAATCTTGGATTAGGGAAGAAGGAGATATTCGCGACTACTGGCGGTTTCATTATGGGGCAGCTCATGATCTTCATATCGATCTATTATCCACCTCTGCATCTATTCTTTCTTAGCTAAACGGGTGGAAGATCCATCCAATTTGGTTATATCATGGACTCGAAAAGCGGATCTGAATGTGACTGAAATGCACGATCTTCACAGGTATCACTTTTCACGATACCTAAAAGATGGAATAGCGATTTTCGAACCATTTCCTATACGAGAATGGTTTCCATTACTTTGAGAAATGGATTCTATATCAAACTATAGCTATTGCATTAAAGAAGAAAAGAAACTAATAGAAGTCGAAGACGCGGAATGGTAGTGAATAGAGAGAAAGATTCTTCTGATTTTCTTGTTCCTGAAAATATTCTATCTATCTCCTAGACGCCGTAGAGAATTGAGAATTTTCATGTCTTTCAATTCTCGTACTCGTAATTGGAAAGTTACGGAAGGAGGTCCATCATTTTGCAATGAAAACAACATAAAAAACTCTGGACAATTTCGAAATCAGGCCAAGCGTCTTAATACATATGCAAAAAAATTCATTATTGGCCCACCATTGATTAGAAGATTTAGCTTGTATGAATCGCTATTGGTTTGATACGAATAATGGCAGTCGTTTCAGTATGTTAAGGATACAGATGTATCCACAATTCATTTAGAGTTACTTAATAGCCTATTTCTTATACCATATCTCTATCCCGTGAAATTCTCGAGCCGAAAGATGGATGCATATGCTGTGTTTCATTTTGCTAAACGATATCAATTAAATGGTGTATCAATTCCATAAATTGGATATAGCAATAAATAAATCAGCAAAATTCTTTTATTTTAGATAGAAGAAATGTTTCTTCTATCTAAAATAAAAGAATGTACCCTTCTATCCAAATCCAATTTGCATCGATAAAATAAATCCAAATTCCAGTAGTGGATGAATAATTGCAAATTTTTGTGTGTACGAGATTAGAATAACTTCAAAATAACTGACATAATTTTTTATTTTTCCTGATCAGAAAAATACATGAAAAAGAAAGGAGGTAGAAAAATTTTGGGATTTATGGTTAAAGAAGAAAAAGAAGAAAACAGGGGTTCTGTTGAATTTCAAGTATTCAGTTTCACCAATAAGATACGGAGACTTGCTTCACATTTGGAATTACACAAAAAAGATTTTTCATCGGAAAGAGGTCTACGAAGACTTTTGGGAAAACGTCAACGTTTGCTGGCTTATTTGGCAAAGAAAAATAGAGTACGTTATAAGAAATTAATCAGTCAGTTGGATATTCGGGAGAAGTAATTTAATCGTTCGAATTTTTTTCTTATTTTATTAGTAGTCTTATAGTAGTCTTAGATTTTTCATTTTGATGAGCCTCGTTTTGAGGAATTCATGGAATAATCCATTTTCATGGAATAATGAATTAAGGAAGAAAGGATATGAGTCTACCGCTTACAAGAAAAGATCTCATGATAGTCAATATGGGCCCTCAGCACCCATCAATGCATGGTGTTCTTCGACTGATCGTTACTCTCGATGGTGAAGATGTTATTGATTGTGAACCCATATTAGGCTATTTACACAGAGGAATGGAAAAAATCGCGGAAAACCGAACTATTATACAATACTTACCTTATGTAACACGATGGGATTATTTAGCTACTATGTTTACAGAAGCAATAACGGTAAATGCACCAGAATTCTTGGAGAATATTCAAATACCCCAAAGAGCCAGCTATATTAGGGTAATTATGTTAGAGTTGAGCCGTATAGCTTCTCACTTGTTATGGCTTGGACCTTTTATGGCGGATCTAGGCGCACAGACCCCTTTTTTCTATATTTTTAGAGAGAGAGAATTGATATATGATCTATTTGAAGCTGCTACAGGTATGCGAATGATGCATAATTACTTTCGCATCGGAGGGGTAGCCGCCGATCTACCTTATGGATGGGTCGATAAATGTTTAGATTTCTGTGATTATTTTTTACGAGGAGTTGTTGAATATCAACAACTTATTACACGGAATCCCGTTTTTTTAGAACGAGTTGAAGGAGTCGGTTTTATTAGCGGAGAAGAAGCAGTAAATTGGGGCTTATCGGGACCGATGTTACGAGCTTCTGGAATACAATGGGATCTTCGTAAAGTTGATCCTTATGAGTCTTACAACCAATTCGATTGGAAAGTCCAATGGCAAAAAGAAGGGGATTCATTAGCTCGCTATTTAGTACGAATGGGTGAAATGAGGGAATCCATCAAAATTATTCAACAGGCTGTAGAGAAAATTCCTGGAGGCCCTTATGAGAATTTAGAAGTCCGACGCTTTAAGAAAACAAAGAATTCCGAATGGAATGATTTTGAATATCGATTTCTTGGTAAAAAACCTTCGCCCAATTTTGAATTGTCAAAGCAAGAGCTTTATGTAAGAGTGGAAGCTCCAAAAGGTGAATTAGGAATTTATCTGGTAGGAGATGATAGTCTTTTCCCCTGGAGATGGAAAATTCGTCCACCCGGTTTTATTAATTTGCAAATTCTTCCTCAACTAGTTAAAAAAATGAAATTGGCTGATATCATGACGATATTAGGTAGTATAGATATCATTATGGGGGAAGTTGATCGTTGAAATGATAATAGATAGGGTAGAGATAGAAACTATCAATTCTTTTTCGAAATCGGAATTATTAAAAGAAGTCTATGGACTGATATGGATTCTACCCATTTTGACCCTCCTACTGGGAATCACAATAGAAGTACTCGTAATTGTGTGGTTAGAAAGAGAAATATCCGCATCGATACAACAACGTATTGGTCCTGAATATGCTGGCCCCCTGGGACTGCTTCAAGCTATAGCCGATGGAACTAAGCTACTTTTTAAGGAGGATATCCTGCCATCCCGAGGAGATATTCCTTTATTTAGCATTGGACCTTCTATAGCAGTCATATCAATTTTATTAAGTTTTTTAGTTATCCCTTTGGGATATCGTTTTGTTTTAGCCGATCTTAGTATTGGTGTTTTTTTATGGATTGCCATTTCAAGTATTGCTCCTATTGGTCTTCTTATGGCAGGATATAGCTCAAATAATAAATATTCTTTTTCAGGCGGTCTACGAGCTGCTGCTCAATCTATTAGTTATGAAATACCATTAACTTTTTGTGTGCTAGCAATATCTCTACGTGTGATTCGTTAAAATAGGATCTTTTTCCTCCAAAATCCATTGAATATTTATCTTCCTTTTCTTATTCTCGGGTTGGTAAGTTAAACTAGATAGCTATATGAGTGAAACAAAACAACTTATTAATTTGTAGTAAAAAGAAAAAATCTCATTTCCTACGTACAAGAAAAAAGTTGAAGTAAACATAAGTAGTGTAAACTCTTTACCCCAAGGTTGAGATTTTTTGATTAGTCATCATATCTTGAAGCGGGCAAGAATAAAGGATTCGCGATATGGAATTCCATTACTAGAATATTCCGAGTTATTACTATAACTTATAATCATAAGGGGAATCCATCAAAAATTAGTGAGGGGTTAGGAACACTAAAGTACATAAAGGATTAGTAATGAGGGAATCTAAGACATTAGAGATTTTTCCTCATAAAAGGAATCATAATAAGGACTTGAAATTGGTGGAAATGATCAAGTAGTACTTTCTTCGGATTCCGATCCAGAGTATGTTCCCTTTCACTTGTTAAAGAAATGGCTATCAAGAACGAATTAATCCTTTATTCCTTTTTTCTTTTTAAGTACCCTTCCCCGGGGAAAGAAGAATAGGACAAAAGATATGGAATGCAATACAAAAAAAAGATATTTATTTATTTTTTCCTTCCTCTATTCATATTAATACAGAATTCCTCATGAATTAATGCCTAATTCTTTTCATTTATTAATTGCTATAACGAGTGTTTTATTCCAAGATTAAGTTATTACTGAACAAAGAAAAATTTTCATTATATTATAAAGGACGAGATCAATTCGGAAGCGCTTTTTCTTATTCTAGCAGACGGAATTCCTTTGGTCTAATTTAGGACTTTCCAATCGATTTTATCTTACCTAATTCTATCTATGCCCAGGGGGATAATACCGAAACGAAACAACCCTTTCCTTTTTTCTGATCATAGAGAAGCCGTATGAAGCTAAGGTTTCATGTACGGTTTTGGAATAGCGGTGGGAACTGTGATGTTATCATCGACTATGATTATCTAACAGTTCAAGTACAGTTGATATAGTTGAAGCACAGTCAAAATATGGTTTTTTTGGATGGAATCTTTGGCGTCAGCCTATAGGTTTTCTGGTTTTTCTAATTTCTTCTTTGGCAGAATGTGAAAGATTACCCTTTGATTTACCAGAAGCAGAGGAAGAATTAGTAGCAGGTTATCAAACCGAATATTCCGGTATCAAATATGGTTTATTTTATCTTGTTTCTTACCTAAATTTATTAGTTTCCTCTTTATTTGTAACAGTTCTCTACTTAGGCGGGTGGAATTTCTCTATTCCCTATATATCCTTTTTTGAATTTTTCCAAATGAATAAAATGGTTGGAATTTTGGAAATGACAATGGGTATCTTTATTACATTAACTAAAGCTTATTTATTTCTCTTCATTTCTATCACAATAAGATGGACTTTACCCAGGATGAGAATGGATCAGTTATTAAATCTTGGATGGAAATTTCTTTTACCTATTTCCCTGGGCAATCTCTTATTAACAACTTCTTCCCAACTTGTTTCACTATAAATAAGATAATACAATAACAGTAAGAATATTTTCAACACAAAAGTTCTCTCAAACAAGAGAAAGAAACATATCTTTTTCATAGATATTTAGAATATGTTCCCTATGGTAACTGGGTTCATGAGTTATGGTCAACAAACAATACGCGCTGCAAGGTACATTGGTCAAAGTTTCATAATTACCTTATCCCACACAAATCGTTTACCTATAACGATTCACTACCCTTATGAAAAATCAATTACATCGGAGCGTTTCCGGGGGCGAATCCACTTTGAATTTGATAAATGTATTGCTTGTGAAGTATGTGTTCGCGTATGCCCGATAGATCTACCCCTTGTGGATTGGAGATTTGAAAAGGATATTAAAAGGAAACAATTGCTTAATTATAGTATTGATTTCGGAGTTTGTATATTTTGTGGTAATTGTGTTGAGTACTGTCCGACAAGCTGTTTATCAATGACTGAAGAATATGAACTTTCTACTTATGATCGTCATGAATTGAATTACAATCAAATTGCTTTGAGTCGGTTACCAATCTCCATAATGGGAGATTACACAATTCAAACAATTAGGAATTCGACTCAAAGTAAAATAGACGAAGAAAAATCTTGGAATTCAAGAACGGTTACTAATTATTAGTTACTAGTACTAGGATTTATCTTTTTTGTTAGAAAAATCCAATAGTTTTTTATTAACTATAAAGAAAAACGAATAACTACTGCTTATTGCAAATTATTCCTGATTTAAAATGAGAGTAGATTTTCGTGATGTCATTTCTAACTATACAACTTATATACAAAAAAATATCCTAATCCCTTTTTCCTTCCTTGAATCTTTTAGTTTTAGTCAGTTCATGAAAAATTTTATACTATTAATTTCTTCTTATCCATAATGGATTTACCTGGACCAATACATGAGATTCTTGTGCTATTTGGGGGATTTGTTCTTCTACTAGGAGGTCTAGGAGTAGTATTACTTACCAACCCAATTTATTCTGCCTTTTCGCTGGGATTAGTTCTTGTTTGTATATCCTTATTCTATATTTTATTGAATTCCTACTTTGTAGCTGTCGCACAACTTCTTATTTATGTGGGAGCTATAAATGTTTTGATCATATTTGCCGTAATGTTCGTAAATGGCTCAGAATGGTCTAAAAATAAGAATTATTGGACTATTGGAGATGGGTTCACTTCACTCGTTTGTATAACTATTCTTTTTTCACTAATGACTACTATCCCAGATACGTCATGGTATGGAATTCTTTGGACTACAAGATCAAACCAAATAGTAGAACAGGGTCTCATAAATAACGTTCAACAAATTGGGATTCATTTAGCAACTGATTTTTATCTTCCGTTTGAACTCATTTCCATAATTCTTCTAGTTTCTTTAATAGGTGCAATTACTATGGCTCGGCAATAAGAAATACTTAGAATTAGTCAAAATTCTTAGAATTTCAAATCTAAAATAAATAACTAAAGAATCACAATTTTGATTTAGTAAAACCCATCTACTGCCAACAAATACCTTCTTTTCTCTTTTGTTGTGTAACTGTTCTATTCTAATTAATGGAATCGGTTCAATTCTTGTCCTCATATTGAAATGAATCGAGATTGATAAGGAGTTAGTTAATGATGTTTGAGCATGTACTTTTTTTTAGTGTCTATTTATTTTCGATTGGTATCTATGGATTGATCACAAGCCGAAACATGGTTAGAGCTCTAATATGTCTTGAACTTATACTGAATTCAATTAATCTAAATCTCGTAACATTTTCTGATCTATTTGATAGTCGCCAATTAAAAGGAGACATTTTCGCAATTTTTGTTATAGCCCTTGCGGCTGCTGAAGCAGCTATTGGACTATCCATTCTTTCTTCCATCCATCGTAACAAGAAATCAACTCGTATCAATCAATCTAATTTTTTGAATAATTAGACATAAAATCCTCTAAACAAAGGCGCACATATAATAATAATATCAAATATTAAGATGAATAGAAATCTAATACTATTTTCTTCTATTTTCTTATTATTTTATTATTTTATAATATCTATTTTTTGATTAGGTTATTACATAGTATTCTTTTTTACTTATTGAATTTTTGCAATTCATTGATATTGCAATTTGAATATTGCAATAATTTATATTGAAAAGACGATAGCCAATAAATTGGCTAATTCGAATTCGTATGTACAATTCGTATAATTATGATTGTTGAAGCCAAAAATTCAAGTCTCTTGGCTCTTTTCACGCTTTCTCACAAACGGATTAAGAAATATATTGCATTATTTTATTTATTTATTTTTTATTTATTTATTTGTTGAAGTTTGGATAAACCATTGCTTCGTCTGGTGTCTACAATACATATGACTCATATAGTACTAATTTCATTTTTACCAGATCGAAAATTTTTATGTTGAAAAGGAAAATTTATAGATCCAATGTCACATTCCGTAAAAATTTATGATACATGTATAGGATGCACTCAATGTGTACGAGCTTGTCCAACAGATGTATTAGAAATGATACCCTGGGATGGGTGTAAAGCCAAGCAAATTGCTTCCGCGCCGAGAACCGAAGATTGTGTGGGTTGTAAGAGATGTGAATCTGCCTGCCCAACAGATTTTTTAAGTGTCCGCGTTTATTTAGGGCCTGAAACAACCCGCAGCATGGCTCTATCTTATTGATACGTTACAAAAAACTCCACTTGAATCGTCTGATTCCTCTTTACCGAGGAAGCCTGTGCTCGCTTATTTCGAGCACGGGCTTTTCTGGTCAAAACGTATCTTCTCTTTATCACTTTATCATGAGTTATTTTCCTTGGTTAACAATACTTGTTGTTTTGCCGATATTTGCAGGTTCATTAATTTTCTTTTTACCTCATAGGGGAAACAAAATCGTTAGGTGGTATACTATATCTATTTGTTTATTAGAATTCCTTCTAATGACTTATGCATTCTGTTATCATTTCCAATTGGAGGATCCCTTAATCCAATTAAAGGAGGATTCTAAATGGATAGATGTCTTTGATTTCCACTGGAGATTGGGAATCGATGGACTTTCATTAGGATCTATTTTATTGACAGGATTTATCACTACTTTAGCTACTTTAGCAGCTTGGCCAGTTACCCGGAATTCGCGATTATTCTATTTCCTGATGCTAGCAATGTATAGTGGTCAAATAGGATTATTTTCTTCGCGAGACCTTTTACTTTTTTTTATCATGTGGGAGTTAGAATTAATTCCTGTTTACTTACTTTTATCCATGTGGGGGGGAAAGAGGCGTCTGTATTCAGCTACAAAATTTATTTTGTATACTGCAGGCGGTTCCATTTTTTTCTTAATCGGAGTTCTAGGTATGGGCTTATATGGTTCCAACGAACCAAGATTAGATTTGGAAAGATTAATTAATCGATCATACCCTGCAACATTGGAAATACTATTTTATTTTGGCTTCCTTATTGCTTATGCTGTCAAATTGCCGATTATACCCCTACATACGTGGTTACCAGATACCCATGGGGAAGCGCATTACAGTACATGTATGCTTTTAGCGGGAATCCTATTAAAGATGGGAGCATACGGATTGATTCGGATCAATATGGAATTGTTACCTCATGCTCATTATCTATTTTCCCCCTGGTTGGTAATAATAGGAGCGATGCAAATAATCTATGCAGCTTCAACTTCTCTTGGTCAACGAAATTTCAAAAAAAGAATAGCCTACTCCTCCGTATCTCACATGGGTTTCATAATTATAGGAATTGGTTCCATAACCAACATTGGACTCAATGGAGCTATTTTACAAATACTATCCCATGGATTTATTGGTGCTACACTTTTTTTCTTGGCGGGAACGGCTTGTGATAGAATGCGTCTTGTTTATCTCGAAGAACTGGGGGGGATATCTATCCCAATGCCGAAAATTTTTACCATGTTTAGTAGCTTTTCAATGGCTTCTCTTGCCTTACCAGGAATGAGCGGTTTTGTTGCAGAATTAGTAGTATTTTTTGGACTAATTACTAGTCCAAAATTTCTGTTAATACCAAAAATGCTAATTACTTTTGTAATGGCAATTGGAATGATATTAACTCCTATTTTTTTATTATCTATGTTACGCCAGATGTTCTATGGATACAAGCTATTTCATGTTCCAAACGCAAATTTGGTGGATTCTGGACCACGAGAACTCTTTCTTTTAATCTGTATCTTTTTACCAGTAATAGGAATTGGTATTTATCCAGATTTTGTTCTCTCGCTATCGGTTGACAAGGTAGAGGCTCTCTTATCCAATTATTATCCTAAATAATTTTTTTTTACTAGTCCGCTCTATATTCCATAGTGGAAAAACCAAATAATTCAGAAAAAAGTAAAAAAGTCTAATTAGATCTATCTCGAATTTTTGAGAACCCTTTGAGAAGGCGTTCAAGGGTTCTCAAATCAAACAAAAATGGAAAAACTTTCATTTCACGAAGTTTTTATGTTATGTAATCATTTAGATGGTAATGTAAATGCACCATAACTATGTAAACCTATTCCTAATAGATTGATACCAAAATAGCAGATCCAAATTATAAGAAATCCTATCGAAGCTACAAGTGCGGAATTCGTACCCTTCCAATTTGGATTTGTTCTACTATGTAAATAAATTGCGAATATGGTCCAAGTAATAAATGCCCAAGTTTCCTTAGGATCCCAATTCCAATAGGATCCCCACGCCTCATTAGCCCATACTGCTCCACAAAGAATACCTATGGTTAAAAGGGTAAACCCTAGGCTAATGACACGATAACTCCAAGAATCCAAACGCTCAATTAATTGATATTTGTAATAATTTGGAAATGAAGGAAAAGAGGTGTTTTTTAAAGCACTTCTTTTTACATAGAAATATTCAATCTCACTAAACTCACTAAAGAAAAATGTTTTATTTAAAACATTTTTTTTCTTTTCTAAAAAGAAATTGAAATTCTTTCGAAATTTAATGATTAGAAGAGCGGCGGATAATAAGGATCCGCACAAAAGAGTTGCATAGCTTAGTAACATCATACTGACATGCATCATTAACCACTGAGATTGTAGAGCAGGTACTAGTATTGTGGATTGATGCATTTCAGTTAAAAGACCCGACGTGGCAAAGCCTTGCGTTAAAATAGTACTTGGCGTAGTTATTGTGCTTAAATCATTTTTAGAGTTCTGTATCTTAGGAATCGTATGAAGAATATACAGAGCCCATGAAAGGAAGATCAATGACTCATATAAATTACTTAATGGAAAATGTCCCGAAGAAGCCCAACGAGAAACTAAGAATCCTGTTATAGAGAAAAAAGTAGCTATCATTCCTTTTTCTGACGAATCACGTAATCCCCCAAGTTCACGAACTAATAAGGTTATCAAATGAATTGTAATCACAATTGAAATGGTTGAGAAAGAGATATGAGTTAGTATATGTTCTAAAGTTGCAAATAGCATAAGGAGAAGGTCCCATTACAAAATTGGAAATTTCGAATTGAATCCATTTTCTAATCTATTGTATTCTTTTTCGAGAATGCCGCCACTCGGACTCGAACCGAGATGCTTGAGCACTGCTTCCTAAGAGCAGCGTGTCTACCAATTTCACCATGGCGGCTAACTTTAAATAATAGGGAAGTTAAAAGAATAATAGTTATTTTCTCGCAAATCGTCGAGATTGGGAGAGTCCATAGAATTTAGGAACATTAGAATCTTCATTAAAATGGACTTCGTTTGGTAGTATCATTGGGGATTTTTTTAACAATAAACTCTTGCTTTGCCCAATAGAAACAAAGCTTGAAAGAGTTGGAACTGTTTTTTCTCAGTTGCAATATAGAACTCATTTTTTTCTAATTAGTTTCTCATTGAAATAAAAAAAAATCTTTCAATCTATCCATTAGAATTTCTATAATTTCATCATTAAATACAAAGAATTTTGGATTTTAGCAAAATTTCTAGAATGAAAGCCTTTATGCTCTTATTAATATGATTTACCAAGCCTAAACCTATTTTTTTGTGGATTTTTGATAAGATAGGTAGAAGTTGTAAGTCCTATTGCAAGAATACTCTACTTTTCATAATAGAATCCTCATATTTTATTATGAGGATTCTATTATGAAAAGTTCGTTGATAGGAAAAGAATACTTAGGACACAGTATACCAAAAACTTTTGTTCTATATATCAGAGGGGTTAGTTCTAAGAATATTGTACCGAGGAATTCGACACATAAAAGTACATTCATTAATTAATCCGAATTATTCATTTTAAATAATTGGAATTTCTTTGGGATAGGTCAATTCAGATTATTCTAAAACCAGATTATTTGTTTGTTTGTTGCCCAGAAAAACCCTTTGGTTTTGGATGCTCGCTACCGCTGGAAAATGATCTTGATTTTGCTAAAGAATAAGATTGTACTATGGAAAAATAAGTCTTTTTCTTCCAAAGATTTTTACGAATACGCTTTTTTGACATCGAAGTACGTTTTTTTGGAACTGCCATTCAAAAAGGAGATTACTTTTTTTCTAGTTGTATGTGAAAGACATCTATTGCCGCAAATCAATCCTTCTTTCTGTTTTTTCTTAGTATTTATACTTTTTCTTAGTATTTATACTTGTATTTATACTTTTTCTTAGTATTTATACTTAGATACTGAACTGAAATTCTGAATTCTTTTTTACTTGATTTTCTCTAATGCGGATAAGACAAGAATTTTTTAGCATATTTTTCATATATATTTTATACTTTGTTTTAATAATATAGAATATATACAAAGGTTTTCTATTTAAATTAAATCAATTTATATATTAAGTATACTCCATATATAGATCTACGGCCTATCCCCCATATAAGATGGGGGGATAAAAGGAAGGGAAAATTCAAATAGTTAATTAAGTTCAGAATGGTATTCCATAATGGAATTCCAATCAAAACAAAAAAAATACTTAGTCTCTTAAATAAGACATTCTAAAACTTAGGTAATTCTAGTCATTAGGATTTCAGTTCTATATGAAGTAAGGAATATTCGATAATTTCCTATAAACATAGGTTTTCATTGGAATTCAATCAATCAGTTACGAAACATGAGAGCTGCTTCATCTTCATTTTAATAGAAAGAAATACAAAAATGAATAGAAAGTAAAATGATTCAATCCTTTTTTGTATTTTAACAAATATCCTTCTTTAGGTAATAACTAGGTAACAAAGTTATTTAATTAACTTTTTGAATTTAACCAAGTAAACCCATTCTTCATTTTTGATTATTTCAATGAGAGAAATTTGGAAAAATGAAGAATTCCAGTATTTTGTCTTATTCTTATTTTTTGGAATTCCTTCAGAAAGAGATAAGAATTGGTTTGGTGAATCGGAAACAATTTTATTTTATAGAAAAATTTCAAGTAAAAATTGCAATTTCTTTTCTTATGGAACATACATATCAATATGCATGGGTAATCCCTCTTCTCCCACTTCCAGTTATTATGTCAATGGGGTTTGGACTTATTCTTATTCCGACAGCAACAAAAAATCTTCGTCGCATATGGGCTTTTCCTTGTGTTTTACTCTTAAGTATAGCTATGGTATTCTCAGTTCACCTATCTATTCAACAAATAAATGGAAGTTCTATCTATCAATATCTATGGTCTTGGACCGTCAATAATGATTTTTCCTTAGAATTTGGATACTTGATCGACCCGCTTACTTCTATTATGTTAATACTAATTACTACTGTAGGAATCCTCGTTCTTATTTATAGTGACGATTATATGTCTCACGATGAAGGATATTTGAGATTTTTTGTTTATATAAGTTTTTTCAATACTTCCATGTTGGGATTGGTTACTAGTTCCAATTTGATACAAATTTATTTTTTTTGGGAACTTGTGGGAATGTGTTCCTATTTATTGATAGGCTTTTGGTTTACACGGCCAATTGCAGCGAGTGCTTGTCAAAAAGCTTTTGTAACTAATCGTGTAGGGGATTTTGGTCTGTTATTAGGAATTTTAGGTTTTTTTTGGATAACAGGTAGTTTAGAGTTTAGGGATTTGTTCAAAATAGCTAATAACTGGATTCCTAATAATGGGATTAATTCCTTACTTACTACTTTGTGTGCTTTTTTATTATTCCTTGGTGCAGTTGCGAAATCTGCACAATTCCCTCTTCACGTATGGTTACCCGATGCTATGGAAGGACCCACTCCCATTTCGGCTCTTATACACGCAGCAACTATGGTTGCTGCGGGGATTTTTCTTCTAGCTCGACTTCTTCCTCTTTTCATATCCCTACCTTTAATAATGAGTTTCATTTCTTTAGTAGGTACAATAACACTCTTCTTAGGAGCTACTTTAGCTCTTGCTCAGAGAGATATTAAAAGAAGCTTAGCCTATTCTACAATGTCTCAATTGGGTTATATGATGTTAGCTCTAGGTATAGGTTCTTATCAAGCTGCTTTATTCCATTTGATCACTCATGCTTATTCGAAAGCTTTATTGTTCTTGGGATCCGGATCCATTATTCATTCAATGGAACCTCTTGTTGGATATTCACCAGATAAAAGTCAGAATATGGTTCTTATGGGTGGTTTAAGAAAATACGTTCCAATTACAAGAACTACTTTTTTATGGGGTACGCTTTCTCTTTGTGGTATTCCACCTCTTGCTTGCTTCTGGTCCAAAGATGAAATCCTTAGTAATAGTTGGTTGTATTCACCCTTTTTTGGAATAATAGCCTCTTTTACTGCAGGATTAACTGCGTTTTATATGTTTCGGATATATTTACTTACTTTTGATGGGTACCTGCGTGTTCATTTTCAAAATTACAGTAGCACTAAAGAGGGTTCGTTGTATTCAATATCCTTATGGGGAAAAAGGATACCCAAAGGAGTGAATAGAGATTTCATTTTATCAACAACGAAGAGTGGAGTTTCTTTTTTTTCACAAAATAGATCCAAAATTCATGGTAATACAAGAAATAGGATAGGGTCCTTTAGTACTTCCTTTGGGGCTAAAAACACTTTTGTCTATCCTCATGAAACGGGAAATACTATGCTATTCCCTCTTTTTATATTACTGCTTTTTACTTTGTTCATTGGATCCATAGGAATCCATTTTGATAATGGAGTAATGGATAATGGAATAGCGGAGTTAACCATATTATCAAAGTGGTTAACTCCCTCAATAAACTTTTTCCAGGAAAGTTCTAATTCTTCCATAAATTCATATGAATTTATCACTAATGCAATTTCTTCTGTAAGTCTAGCTATGTTTGGTCTATCCATAGCATATATCTTCTATGGATCCGCTTATTCCTTTTTTCAGAATTTGGATTTAATAAATTCTCTTGTAAAAGAGGGTCCGAAAAAGTTTTTTTCGGATCAAGTAAAAAAAAAGATATACAGTTGGTCATATAATCGTGGTTATATAGATATTTTCTATACTAGGGTCTTTACCCTGGGTATAAGAGGATTAACTGAACTAACGCAGTTTTTCGATAAGGGTGTCATTGATGGAATTACCAATGGAGTAGGTCTTGCTGGTTTTTGTATAGGAGAAGAAATTAAATATGTAGGGGGAGGGCGAATATCGTCTTATTTATTCTTTTTTTTATGTTATGTATCCGTGTTCTTATTCTTTTTTCTTTCTTAACTTAAGGAATTCCCCCGTCTCCTGCCTAAAGAGCCCCCTTATTCCCCTTCCTATCTTCTTCCCCCATCTCTCCCCCTTTTCTACCATCTCTCTCTTTTTCTATCTCCCTCTTTTTCTATCTCCCTCATTGTATAATAGTTCGGTTTTCCGCGATTTTTTCCATTCCTCTGTGTAA